TCTACTAGGTATCAAAAATATAATAAATTTCAAAAAGAAATATAACTAGATAAAGAAGTAGTGGGTTCCATCGTTTCTATGGTTACTTCTTAAACGGTGAGGTCTTTTCTATACACCGGAGCCTTTTCTTCATTTAATCAATGGTATTAGTAACTTGTATAGTTCACATTCTTTGGCTCTACCCATGAATTATCCAGTAATAGATCTTTCACAACGAGATCTGCTTATACAGTAACGGTATTTAATTCTAAAGGTTAGCTGGATAGCTGACCCTGTTAGTCCGTTCTTGCAAGAAGTGGAGTCTAATCTTTTCTTTCTGTTTTTAAAATAAGATTTCCTCCGTTTAATGGATAACATAACCATTTGCTACCAATGGAGAATTGCTTCTCATCTTAAATTGGGGTGATTGGATTTGCACCAAAGGAAACCATAAATTTCATACACAATAGAGGGATATGATAGATTTTTTTATTTTTAGATAGTGAATGGAGTTCCTCTTTCCATTCTATCCTATTCACCGGTACTGATCATTGATACTGGAAAAATTTCTTTCTGTTGTGTCAGCTCATGATCTGAACGAGTCGCACATACACCCTAGTACATGTTCCTCGACGCTGAGGACATCCCCCAAGAGCGGGGGATTTCGTGACATTTCTGATTGGCTGTCTTGTATTTCTAATAAGTTGTTTAATAGTTGGCATGTTGAATCGTATACATAATGGGCTGGTTTAGATCGATCCTAACCAGATGATTATGAATTACTTCTATTTAATATTCTATTAAATTAATAGATAGAATATTAAACTCGGTAAGAAGATAAAATCTCAAATCACGGAGTTGTGCGAAATCCATGCTACTTTCATGCAACCGCTACAAGATCAACAATTCCATAAGCTTGGGCTTCTGTTGCTGACATAAAAACATCTCTTTCCATGTCTTCGGATACAACCCATAAAGGTTTACCTGTCCTTTGTACATAAACCCTTGTGAGGGTTTCGCGCAGTTTCAGCAGTTCTTCCGCTTCCAGGATAAATTCTCCCGTTTGTGCCTCATAAAAAGCGGCAGCAGGTTGATGGATCATTACCCTGATGATATAACATAAAAAAAGGTTCCTCTATCTTGCATGATGAAACGAAGAGAAAAGAAAGAATAAAAAAAGATAGAATTGAACAACCGTACGGGCATCTTTTGTGTATTGCATACGGCTCTACAATAAAATTGACCTTTACCTTCCATCAAAAAGAAAAAAAAATAGGATCTATCAGACCCAGATCGGTAAATAATCAAATTACCACCCTTCCTTTTTGGGGAGTTAAAAAATACTATGATGGCTCCGTTGCTTTATATATTTTTTTTGTCTGCGATTCAGCAATCCCAAAGTTTCTTTTTGATCCGATCAAATCAAATAAGGAAAAAAGAATTTTGTTTTTTATTTTCGCACTCTTTTCTTTCATAAGATAAATATTGTTAAGAGTTCTCCGGTGGGAAAACAAAAAGTTTGTGACGCTGAACTTGGACTCCCGATAGATAAGATAAAATCGGAAATACCCTTTATCTCATACTACTCTCTCGATACATAATCTAATGTTTTGAAAAAAAAAACTTTCTCATATCGAATTCGAAGTGCCATGCTATTATTACTTAATATTCATGTGGCGAAGGCATAGTTTTCTTTTTTCTCTCAAATAAAAACCTCATTGGCGCCAAGCGTGAGGGAATGCTAGACGTTTGGTAATTTCTCCTCCGACCAGGATAAAAGATCCCATTGAGGCAGCCAACCCCATGCATATTGTATGTACATCTGGTCGTACAAATTGCATAGTATCATAAATAGCTACTCCGGGTATTACCCATCCACCAGGAGAGTTTATAAACAAATACAGATCTTTGGTATCATCCTCGATACTAAGATATACCATAAGGCTAATAAGTTGATTCGATATTTCGCTATCAACCCCTTGTCCTAAAAAAAGTAATCTTTCTCGATAAAGTCGGTTGAGTAGGGTAAAATTGTCTCCCTTAGGAACCGCACATGCACCTTTTGACGCATACGGTTCAAAAAAATTGCGAAAAAAAAAAAAAAAGAATCAATGTGTAGATTCCAGCCCTCTTTCTTTTTTCATAGCAGGCTCTTTCTAACTTATAATGAAAGGGCTTTTTTTTTTCTTCGATTTTTCAATAAAGATGAGTTTTGGCTCCTTTCCTTATAATATAATAAATAATAAAATAAAGGAAAAAGAATTCACTAAACTTATCGAATTAACTTATCATTGATGTATTTGTTTCATCGAGATCCAAATCACGATGTCATTTCCTTGTTCCTGAATGGGCCTCCTTAATCTTTTTAGGTTTATGCTCTACTCCGGGTAAAGATCCGCCCGATTTCGATTTGCACATATAGAACAAATGCTCCCATTACCACTTCTTTTTGTTATGACTTCCCTTTTTTCATTCATTTTACGCCTTCCACCAAATATTTGATGTATCCATCCAGTCGATT